AGAAGTATAAAAAAAGAAATTCGTTGTAGATACATTCGAACCACTATTGGTCATATTTCTTTTTATCGAGAAATCGAAGAAGCTATACAAGGTTTTTCTCGAGCCGATTCATATGATATCTAATGATATAGATGCTTAGTGTTGGTATCCACGCTAAGTCAATTTATGATACTGGTATAAATTCAGATCAACTCATGATATAATATATTATTTATGACTTGAATGAATAGGGAGGAAAGGAAATAGATTAGAATACAAATGAAATATATATTCTATATTCAATACGCTTCAACCGGGTTATTCTATTCAACCTCTTAGAAAGAACCACGTTATTCTATTCCACCTCTTAGAAAGAACCACGTTATTCTATTCCACCTCTTAGAAAGAACCGCGTTACGTTATTCTATTCAACCTCTTAGAAAGAAAAGAACTTATCAATATATTCAAAATAAAACGGGAGCCCGTTGATTATATTGAAAGTAAAATAAGGAAGGAGAAAAAATCTATCATGGGTAAAGATACTATCGCTGATATACTAACCTTGATACGCAATGCTGACATGAATAGAAAAAGAACTATTCAAATACCACTCACTAATATCACCGAAAACATTGTAAAAATTCTTTTAGGAGAGGGTTTTCTTGAAAACGTCAGAAAACATCGAGAAAGCAACCAATACTTTTTAGTTTTAACTCTACGGTATAGAAGAAATAGGAAAGGATCATATAAAACTTTTTTAAATTTAAAAAGGATTAGTAGACCAGGTCTACGAATCTATTCTAAGTATCCCAAAATTCCGAAAGTTTTAGGAGGGATCGGGATTGTAATTCTTTCGACTTCTAGGGGTCTAATAACAGATCGAGAGGCTCGATTAGAAAGAATCGGGGGGGAGGTTGTATGCTATTTATGGTAATCTCGATCGAAACATTTTAAATCACTGTGCACAAAGTCAACAACGCATATCTAGTCACATTTTTCCTTGAACTGGAAGATAATGATGAAGATAATAAAAAAAAAGGGGGTGAAAAAAGATGAAGAAACGACGCCTAGCTGTAGCCTTCATGATAAAAAGCTTGTTACGAACCGTAACATCAAAAGTAATTTTAGCTTACATATTAAGAAACCTTGACAAGGACATAAAAGAGATGTCCGTGGACAAGTTCAACAACGCATATGTCATTTTATTCTTCCGTGAACTGGCGGATAATAAAAAAAAAAAGGGTGAAAAAATATGAAGAAACGAAGCAGACTGGTACGGGTAAAAACTTTCCCCCGGACAAAAAAATCAATAATACTGATAAGGGACATGTTAAGAAACCTTGACATTGACATGTATATTAGTGTAGATATAGTAAACAACAAATATATAGTCAAATTCTTCCGTGAAGAGGAATAAAATATGAGAACTAGAGTTAGCGGAAAAACTTAGCGACGACAGAGGAACAATTTTATAATTATAAAAAAGAATAACATAAAAAATATAAAATTGAGGTACGCCAAATTATGATTAACTTACCGTCACTTTTTGTTCCTTTAGTCGGCCTTGTCTTTCCGGCAATTGCAATGGCGTCATTATTTGTTTATGTTCAAAAAAACAATATTTTTTAGATACCACAAGTAGTTTTATATCTATATATATAATAAGTAAAAATAAATAAAATCAATTTTAACTTTTCGAAAATACCACAAAAATACTAAAATTCATTCTTCTTTTTTTTGAATGAATTTTAGTATTTTAAATTTACTATTTTAAAAAAAATGTACTATTTTTAATTTCCAATTTATAACTTCAAACTTTATGAAAAAAATATTTCTAGTTATTACACACGTAGCCTTCAACATATATATTAGCCGGTACACGTGGGAGCTTTTAAGAAAATTAAACCTAGATCTAACAGATAAGCTCGCCTTTATTACGGCTATATTTGAATTCTTTGTCATTATACTGCGCATTGTTCTAGTGTGGCTTTTTTTATATTATTTGATCGAAAGAACCATTCGCAAGAGGAGGGAAAAAAAACACGGTTTTTGTTCCTATCTATCAAAGGACATCTGGTTTGATACTATCCCTGGGTCCAGAAATGGTACGATTTTGTTATTTTCTTACTTTAATTTCTATCAAACAATTGAAGGAATATGCCGTTTGTTTGGCGCGCTGTACGAGGACAGAATGTTTCTCGATTTGAGGGTCTCGGTCGTCCATATCCTTACAACACGGAAATATGTGATATTAATTCTCCTTGGAATTATAAATATACTCATAAGTCTAGCAGGTTCATTTCTATTCTATTGGAATCGGGGAGGTGGCTCCAATTTTTTCGATAAAAAAAATGAACGCGTCTATCTTACTCGTTACGGAATCCCTGGAGAAGGTCGTTTTCATGTTCGGGAAATTAATATGAAAAATATTTGCTGCTTAATATTAGTAACTAACAATTATTGGGGTGATGTGCTGTATTTACAAACCATCGAACAGGAAACCTTGAACTTAACGCCTATTAATGGGAGTTGTTACAATCTTAGAGAAAAGGGGGCGGAGTTGTCCCGATTCTTGAGTGTACCTCTAAAAATTATTCAATTCAATTCCAAAGAATCAAAATAATTGAACCGAATTACGAATAAATAAAAAAGGGAGAATAGCCTATATATATAAATTGATATAATATATATAGGCTAAGCTGCTCTATTACTTGTATTTACTTGTAATAGAACTTATGCTTGATAGAAATCTATATAGAATATATAGAGTTGAAAAATGAGATGAAACTGAGGACGAAAAATGGCAAAAAAGAAAGCATTTATTCCCCTTCTATGTCTTACATCTATAGTCTTTTTGCCCTGGTGCGTCTCTTTTACATTTAAGAAAAGTATGGAATCTTGGATTACTAATTGGTGGAATACGAAAGAATCCGAAATTTTCTTGAATACTATTCAAGAAAAAAGTATTTTAAAGAAATTCCTAGAGTTCGAGGAACTGTTCCTCTTGGATGAAATGCTAAAGGAATACCCGGAAACACGTTTACAAACCCTTCGTATCGAAATCTACAAAGAGACCATCCAATTGATCCAGACGAACAACCAAGATCATATCCATACGATTTTGCATTTCTGTACAAATATAATATGTTTCCTTATTCTAAGTGTTTATTCTATTAGGGGTAATCAAGAACTCATTATTCTTAACTCTTGGGTTCAAAAATTTATATATAACTTAAGTGACACAATAAAAGCTTTTTCTATTCTTTTCTTAATTGATTTAAGTGTAGGATACCATTCGACTGGTGGTTGGGAACTAATGATTTGGTCGGTCTATAAAGATTTTGGATTTACTCCGAATGATCATATTATATCTTTTCTTGTTTCTATTTTGCCAGCCATTTTAGATACAATTTTTAAATACTGGATTTTCCGTTATTTAAATCGTGTATCTCCGTCGCTTGTATCGATTTATGATTCAATTCCATGAATGACTGAAAAAACGACCCACTGATCCAATTCTCAAATTTGTTTTTTTTTATAGAAAAGCTAAACAGTCCAAATTTCACTTATTCGTTTTACTCGTATTCTTCCTATATTATAGGCAAATAATTGGAGTAAATAGCAGAATCATGGATAGGGAACTGTGCCAGTAACCTACCTAATCTTATTGTAGAAATTTTCAGGATCAAGGATTGGACCATGCAAACTAGAAATGATTTTTCTTGGATAAAGAAAGAGATTACCCGATCTATTTCCGTATTGCTCATGATCCATATAATAACTCGAGCACCCATTTCAAATGCATATCCCATTTTTGCCCAACAAGGTTATGAAAATCCTCGAGAAGCTACCGGCCGGATTGTATGTGCTAATTGCCATTTAGCTAATAAGCCCGTAGATATTGAGGTTCCACAAGCGGTACTTCCCGATACTGTATTTGAAGCAGTTGTTCGAATTCCTTATGATATGCAAGTGAAACAAGTTCTTGCTAATGGTAAAAAGGGGGCTTTGAATGTAGGAGCTGTTCTTATTTTACCAGAGGGTTTTGAATTGGCCCCTCCTCATCGTCTTTCGCCCGAGATTAAAGAAAAGATAGGTAATTTGTCTTTTCAAAGCTATCGTCCCACAAAAAAAAATATTCTTGTGATAGGCCCTGTTCCTGGGAAAAAATATAGTGAAATTACCTTTCCTATTCTTTCTCCAGATCCTGCTACTAAGAGAGATGTTTACTTCTTAAAATATCCTCTATACGTAGGCGGGAACAGGGGAAGGGGTCAGATTTATCCCGACGGAAGCAAGAGTAATAATAATGTTTATAATGCTACAGCAACAGGTGTAGTAAACAAAATAATACGAAAAGAAAAAGGTGGATACGAAATAACGATAGTAGATGCATCAGATGGACGTGAAGTGATTGATATTCTACCGCCAGGACCAGAACTTCTTGTTTCAGAGGGTGAATCTATCAAACTTGATCAACCATTAACGAGTAATCCTAATGTGGGTGGATTTGGTCAGGGGGATGCAGAAATAGTGCTTCAAGATCCATTACGTGTCCAAGGTCTCTTGCTCTTCTTGGCATCTATTATTTTGGCACAAATCTTTTTGGTTCTTAAAAAGAAACAATTTGAGAAGGTTCAATTGTCCGAAATGAATTTTTAGGAATGTGAATTTATCAACATATTAAGCTGGTAAAAAGAACTCCATTTTTGTTGATAAATTCTGTAAAGACCATTGGTTCTTTCTAGTTTTTGTATACTATATTTAGAAAATTCCTTGTACCGTAGAATTAATCAGTCATAGTATGTATATTGTGAAGAAGACTATTTGGTTCTTGGTTTTTTTTCAACTGCACAATTAATTCGAACCATATGATTATGTCGCTGTTTTCAGATTTTAATGTTCTAGAAATCTTAGAATTTATATTGTAATAGAATTAACTCGATACTAAACCTAAAAAAATAGATAGGTACAGAATATTAAGTAAAGTAGAAATAGAAAAGGGGAAAACAGGATTCTAGGATGGATAATTTGTCTTTTCCTAGAGTCCGATTCCTTATTCTTTATGTCGAAATAGATAGGTAGTGAAGGAATGGACAAACAAAAAAGAGCGGGAATTGAATTCACCAAATACAACTTTCTTAATTAACTTAAAAAAAAAAAAAGAATTGAATCATGAGTCTATATTAAAAATATATTTCTATTCGATTTCCATTCTAAGAAAAAGAAAACTTTTTCTTTTGGGTAATCTATAATAAAAGAATTTAATAGGCTGTTTTCCAATTGTTTTAGAGAACGAATGGAGGGAGATACAATAAGGATTAGATCCAATGGAACTAACAGATGCAAATAAGAGTATGCAAAGGAATCCATCTTGATTCTTTATTTTTTACTTAATGAAATGGGGGGGAAATAAAACATAGTTCCTACCTATTAGTAGGATTCATTACCTTACTACTTCTAAGTATATTTTTTATTTATGCTTTCAATTTTTCAATTTTACTCCAAATCTGATAAGAACTTGCTAGATGTTCTAATTGGATGTTTCGTCAATGGTGTTAGGACGGAATGGAATCCTTTTTTGACTCTGTACCAGCGATTCCACTATTATTATAAGATATTCTCCAATTTTTAGTGAAAAAGAAAAACAAAAAGAATACAAGAAAAATAAGTAAACAATAAAAAAAGAATTAATAAAAGAATTTATTCATATTGATATAAATAGGAGACATAATGGACATGGATATAGTAAGTCTTGCTTGGGCTGCTTTAATGGTAGTTTTTACATTTTCCCTTTCCCTTGTAGTATGGGGAAGAAGTGGACTCTAAAGGTAATACTAATGGAGTTAAGGGATCAAACTGTCTCAATTGTTTTATAGCTGGGTTCTTCCAGTTTTGAACTATTTTAGTTATTTTATTAATACTAATTAATGAAATGCAATTCTATCTGGATTTAGAAATTCTCTTGTATTCCTTCCAGTGGTGTAATATATTCCATGTATATATAATATTGAAAAAAACTCTTTGAATCAAACAAATATTTCAATTGTTGCCATCTTGATATCCCGGGAATCCATATAATTGGAAACGGATTACTATTCCAAACCAAATTATTTGGAATATTTCTATTCAATTTAATTAATTTAAATTTTGGAATACTAAAAAGATTATTTATTTATTTTTATTTATTAGTTACCGGGATTCTGAAAAGAATCTGAAATCTAAAAATGAAAATAAGAAGAATCAAAATTGCGTTGCTTTTGAATTATTTCAGATTGATTGGAACCAATACAAATAGAATAGATTTATATGAAATAAAGAAAAATGTGGACGCCATGGAATTGACATTCCATATATCTATAGATCGATATCCATATATCCATATGAAAAGAAAATGATAGATTGGTTCCTCCATATGAACTCTTTTTTTTTTTAGTAAAACATTCTATTTTGATCCTACCGTAATAGAGAATATAGTAGAAAGAAATAGATTTGATTTCTTTCTACTATATCGATTTAATAGAATTCTGCTGGTTGTAGTCTGATCATTTTATTTAAAACAAAGATTAAAATAAATACAAATCCTTTTTTCATTTTTTTCTTCAATCATTGCTAAGAAATAAGAAGTCATGTTTCAGTAAAATTAGTCACTTTGACTTACCGTTTTTACATAAATTATAAGTAAAAAGGCAGTAGGAACTAGAATGAAGAGTGCAGTAGCTATAAATGCGAGAATATTTACTTCCATAATCTCTATGTTTTCTTTCTCTTTAATTTCTAATAAATACTTCGGGATTTAATCCCATAGAAATAAAAAATCTTTCGTCACTAAATTCAATGGTATAAATAGGATCTCGATGATATCCAATCGGATCAATATCACGAATAACAATATGTGAGCTATCAAATCAATAATTCATGGTCGAGAATTGAATAGTATAACATCGGAAGATGTTTTATCCATACCAAATAAGAAAATGACGACTTTCTGATGCAATCAAAAAGTCCTTTTTCTTTCTTTGTCCGAACCTTTCCCTTAAACTAAAAAAGAAAAAAGGGGATACCCATTAGAAATGATATTTTTTTTATTTTTATTCCCTTTCATACACGAAATCCATTGATATTTTTTGGATTTGTATCCATCGGGACTGACGGGACTCGAACCCGCAGCTTCCGCCTTGACAGGGCGGTGCTCTGACCAATTGAACTACAATCCCAGGGAAAAAGTCGTATAGTATAGATCCATATTCTTACAATTTCATCCAAACTCTTTGTTTTTCTATTTGAGATTCGAACCCCTGTATAAAGAGGCTTACTTCTATATATATTCCTATTTTGTTTGATGGGTCTGCACTTTATCGACACGGATGACTCGCATCGCAATCCGTTCGTTATTGCCAACTTGATTTCAAAATAAATGAATCAAGGAAACAAAACAAAAAAGACTCTTTTTTGTTTTTTAACTTTAACCCTTTCCTTAGACTTTAAACTTACGGATCCCGATAGGAATTTTGCAAAATCCGAATTTGTGGAAAAAAATATGTAAGTAATATGGAAAAAAGACATAGGACTCGAGATTCTAATCTTCTGTATCCGAACGAACCCATTGGTGATTTTAAGAGAACACTAAATGGGTTCTATCATTTCATGGTGGATCCGTAAATATTTTTGGGCCGAGCTGGATTTGAACCAGCGTAGACATATTGCCAACGAATTTACAGTCCGTCCCCATTAACCGCTCGGGCATCGACCCAGGAAGAATCCAATTTAGTCTTTATTGATAATCCCTGATCCATTTCCTTTCGTAGTACCCCTACCCCCAGGGGAAGTCGAATCCCCGTTGCCTCCTTGAAAGAGAGATGTCCTAAACCGCTAGACGATGGGGGCAGCCTTGCCCGACCTCCATTCTACTATGTTCATAGTATGAACAGTTTTTTGAAATTGTCAATATAATGGAATGATTCGATCAGAAGGATCTTCCCATCTTTCAGAATTCCTTAGAATTTTATGAATAAATTCTTTTTTCACTATACTCGTCAATCCCATTTTTTGTTCGTTAATGAGTTGCTATGTACAAAAAATAGATCTATGTACATATATATAAATCAGATTTATATATATTTCGTATATATATAATAAGTATATGCAGTAACAAATAGATGTACTAAACTCATATTCATATTGGCTGATTCTGTATTCGGGAATTGACTCAAACGGCGCCCTTTTAACTCAGCGGTAGAGTAACGCCATGGTAAGGCGTAAGTCATCGGTTCAAATCTGATAAAGGGCTTTTTTTTTATCAAAAAATGATAACAGTCGTATTCCTATTTGAAGGAAGATATACAAATATTCTTGATATTTGTAAGAAGTTTCTGTTTGTAATAAAAAAAAAAACTAAGGAATAGTTGAATTTCATTAAAAAATAGAATTTCGAATTTAAACTCTATTAAGTTATTGTTATCATTCGAATAGAGTAAACTCATTCTAGTTAGAAAGGGAAATGGTATTCTTTTCTATATATATAGATTTCTTTTTTTAGAATGTGATATTTGCTTGAATTGTCAGATACTGCTATTTTCGATTATTCCAATCAAATAAAGGGAGAGATTCTAAAAAAAGTAAGTGGACCTAACCTATTGAATCAGAACTATATCCACTATTCTGATATTCAAATTGGATAGAAATGAAATTCGAACAGTGGATCTTTTTTTCTTTTGAATACCTTTTTGGTTCTAACTCTGCAAGAATCTGTCGATATTTCGGATAAAATCTTATTGTTCCTAGGAATCAATTGCTACTCCTCTCCTCCAGTGGAAGGGCTTATTCTAAGTTCCAACAGACAAGTCATTTGACTTCAAAATATCTTTTTTCCGAATACAAGAAAAGATCCAAATTTATTTCTATTATTTCTTTAAGATATGTCTATAAAAAGGATAGAAAAATCCATCAAATCATGACTTCGAGTATCAAACATTTGGTTTTCATATCTATGTATACGAGATTTTGAAGGCAATTAATGGACGAAACTTTCACTTAGAATCTATTATTATTAATAAAATTCCCTAGAATATTCAAAAATATGACAGATAGATAAAAAAATAAATAGAGAAAAATAGTCCAATTTATTACCTCGATCCGCAAGAAAGGGTATACGTCGGAATTAGATTAATTTGAATGACAGAAAAATAGAACAAAGAAGACAATAAAAGAAATCAATGTAAAATAGAAAGTCAAAATAGGATCCTCTAGTAGTTTTTTAGACATACAAATTCGAATAATATAGAAAACTATTTTTTTTTGATTTCACGAACAAGAATAATCTTATTTGATAAAAGCAGAGTAGTATGTCTGGGGATCCGCTGGTAACGAGAGTAAGAAAAGCGATCGATCATTTGTTTATGGAATAGTTCTTTAAAAAATGTATTTATAGGATTTATGAGTCATAAGACAATTTTCGAGTGATGACTTAGGGAATTTTTTTAGAATAGAAAGGAATAAGCCAATTAATTAAGTTAATGGATTTGACCTAGATTAGATATCAATCGACAAAAAAATAATTTTTCTATTCGAAACCCAGTAGAAAAGAAGGGACAGTCTACGAGAAATCATATCATATATAAAATGAAAAAAGCCTCGAAGGTTCCATCCCTGAAAATGCTAGGAGGTGTTTGGAAATGGTTTGAAGTAGTTGAATAGGAGGATTACTATGACTATAGCTCTTGGTAAATTTACCAAAGATCAAAATGATTTATTTGATATTATGGATGACTGGTTACGGAGGGACCGTTTTGTTTTTGTGGGTTGGTCCGGTCTATTGCTCTTTCCTTGCGCCTATTTTGCCGTGGGGGGTTGGTTCACAGGTACCACCTTTGTAACTTCATGGTATACTCATGGATTGGCAAGTTCCTATTTGGAAGGTTGTAACTTCTTAACTGCAGCAGTATCTACTCCTGCTAATAGTTTAGCACACTCTTTGTTGTTACTGTGGGGTCCTGAAGCACAGGGAGATTTGACCCGTTGG